TTCATCCTATTCATATATAGTGAAGTCTTACCCCTGGATTTCCACAAAACAAAAGAGAACCCTTTTTCACACTTCCTATGTTTAGTCTGATAGTAAATAAGATATTCCAATAAAAATAAAGAATTGTGGATCGAATGACTATTCATTTATTGTATTTTTATGCAAATAGGGGGCAAGAAAACTCTATGGAAAGATGGTGGTTTAATTCGATGGTGTTTAAGAAAGAGTTAGAACGCAGGTATGGGATAAAGAAATCAATGGACAATCTTGGTCCTCTTGAAAATACTAGTGAAAGTCAAGATCCGAATCGAAAAGGTAGGGCTAAAAAGATTCACAGTTGGAGGGGTCGTGACAATTCTAGTTACAGTAATGTCGATCGTTTATTTGGCGTCAAAGACATTCGGAATTTCATCTCTGATGAGACTTTTTTAGTTAGGGATAGTAATGGAGACAGTTATTCTATCTATTTTGATATTGAAAATCAGATTTTTGAGATTGACAATGACCATTCTTTTCTGAGTAAACTAGAAAAAGAACTTTCTAGTTATATGAATAATGGATCTACGAGTGAAGATTCCTTATACAATCGTTACATGTATGATACTCAATCTAGTTGGAATAATCACATTACTAGTTGCATTGATAGTTATCTACAGTCTCAAATCTCTATTGATACGCCCATTGTAAGTGATAGTAGTGACAGTTACATTTCTAGGTGCCTTTTTGATAAACGTAGAGCTTGTAGTGAAAGCGCGGGGTCCAGTATACGAACCCACGCGAATAGTAGTGATTTAACTCTAAAAGAAAGGCCTAATGATCTCGATGCAACTCAAAAATACAGGCATTTGTGGGTTCAATGTGAAAATTGTTATGGATTAAATTATAAGAAATTTTTGAAATTAAAAATGAATATTTGTGAACAATGTGGATATCATTTGAAAATGAGTAGTTCAGAAAGAATCGAAGTTTCGATTGATCCCGGTACTTGGGATCCTATGGATGAAGACATGGTCTCTCTGGATCCCATTGGATTTCATTCGGAGGAGGAGCCTTATAAAGATCGTATTGATTCTTATCAAAGAAAGACAGGATTAACTGAGGCTGTTCAAACAGGCGTAGGTCAACTAAATGGTATTCCCGTAGCAATTGGGGTTATGGATTTTCAGTTTATGGGGGGTAGTATGGGATCCGTAGTCGGGGAGAAAATTACCCGTTTGATTGAGTACGCTACCAATGAATTTCTACCTCTTATTATAGTGTGCGCTTCGGGGGGGGCGCGCATGCAAGAAGGAAGTTTGAGCTTGATGCAAATGGCTAAAATATCGTCTGTTTTATATGATTATCAATTAAATAAAAAATTATTATATGTATCAATCCTTACATCTCCTACTACTGGTGGGGTAACGGCTAGTTTTGGTATGTTGGGAGATATCATTATTGCCGAACCAAATTCCTACATTGCATTTGCGGGTAAAAGAGTAATTGAACAAACATTGAATAAAACAGTACCCGAAGGTTCACAAGCGGCTGAATATTTATTCCAGAAAGGCTTATTCGACCTAATCGTACCACGTAATCTTTTAAAAAGCATTCTGAGTGAGTTATTTAAGCTCCACGCCTTCTTTCCTTTGAATTCCAATTCAATCAATTAGAGAGCACTAAGCTCAATTATTTTATTTGTTAGTTAACTTATCGGACTCAAAGGAAATAAGATAAGAATGGAGCTTTCTTTGGTGACCTAAGATCTAATTGTAGAAAGAATCAAAAGCGGCGGATAACTCTTTTTTTTTTTTTACCTAGATTCCCGATTACTAATTAAGAAGTCTCTATCAAGAAGATAAAAGATAGATATATAATTTTGTATCTTTCTCTATCCCCCAAAAAGCCCATTTTTATTAAAAATTCAGGTTGTGTCGCATCCTAACGAATCTTTCTATAATTTGTAAGAAACTCTTTTTTTATTAAGACACGAACAAAACACAAAGAAATGAAGAAAAATAATAAAGTTGATTATCATACGTATCTTTCATGTAGATAGATGAATAAGTCCATTTATTTATTTAGTTATACATTCCTTGGACTTATTCTATATACTCACTTAGATATATAGATACTTATATTTTATTTGTAATAATAAGAATTTTCAAATGGAATTAATTAATAATAACTACGAATTCATAATAATTACAATCCTTAATTATAAATTATAATTAGTATAAATATAAAATATAATATTAAAAAAAAATAATAACAGGTACAAATAGTAAATCGGGGTACCCATTTTATGATAACTTTTAATTTTCCCTCTATTTTTGTGCCTTTAGTAGGCCTAGTATTTCCGGCAATTGCAATGGCTTCTTTATTTCTTCATGTTCAAAAAAATAAGATTGTTTAGATCGGGGGGGTCAAACCTCATTCGTTTTTTTTTTTGAAACTTAGACTTGTAGTATAAGACAGAGATTTATTTCGGGAAATATGGTATAACATGTGATTTCCGCCGAACATAAAGGAAAAAGCTCTTATGCTTGCAGAAAATGATCTACGGGTTAGCTAGTTTCAAATAGAGCAGGATCGCGAGATGCCTAAAATGGAAAATTGGTGGATCTATATGTATATCAATATGTATATTGGGATGATATGAAGGGTATGTTATTATTTTAGATCTAACCAATTTGATGAATTTTTCCTAAAGGTTGCCATCAAACTAGTGCTGGTTCACATCAAACTAGCACTAGTTCATGAGAGTTCCTTCGGAAACAAAAAAAGTCAAGTCAAAATCATTGGGGGTATTCTCTCAATTCCAATAAAATGCAATCGGATCAAGTATGAGTTGGCGATCAGAACATATATGGATAGAACTTATAACGGGGTCTCGAAAACTAAGTAATTTTTGCTGGGCCCTTATCGTTTTTTTAGGTTCATTAGGATTCTTATTGGTTGGAACTTCCAGTTATCTTGGTAGAAATTTGATATCTTTTGTTCCGTCTCAGCAAATCCTTTTTTTTCCACAAGGAATCGTAATGTCTTTCTACGGGATCGCGGGACTCTTTATTAGTTCCTATTTATGGTGCACAATTTCCTGGAATGTAGGTAGTGGTTATGATCGATTCGATAGAAAGGAAGGAGTAGTGTGTATTTTTCGTTGGGGATTTCCTGGAAAAAATCGTCGCATATTCCTCCGATTCCTTATAAAAGATATTCAGTCTGTTAGAATAGAAGTGAAAGAGGGTATTTATGCTCGTCGTGTCCTTTATATGGACATCAGAGGCCGGGGGGTTATTCCGTTGACCCGGACTGATGAGAATTTGACTCCACGAGAAATTGAACAAAAAGCAGCGGAATTGGCCTATTTCTTGCGCGTACCAATTGAAGTCTTTTGAGAAAAGAAACTGGGCTGAAAAACGAATGCTTTCTCAGCAGGAGAGAATAAATGTAAGAATCCTGTTTTTTCTATAAGATAACTTAATGGAAGTTTCGTCAGAACCTTCAGTCCAACCAAAGCCGACGTATATGGAACAACCATAAAACAAAACTATTTTTTTTAAATTAACTATTTGTTGGAAGTGGTACTTTAGATGCAGATAAATCATATCTTGTAAATTATTTCCTTTTTGTCTTTTTTATCCTTCCTTTCATTTGTGTTCTTTACTAACCAATAATGGGTTTTCTTAATAATGAAAAATGGCCTATTTCTGTCTTGTTTTTCCACTCATTTTTTTGATCATCACAATATCTAATATTTCGAAATATTAGATATTGTGATAGAAGAGGAGTTCTTTCGGGCATTCATCCAAAGGAAACACTTGTTTGGAATTTGATGAATTGAGATGTCTGGAAACAATATTTTTGATTATTTCTTCATTCAAATTCGAAGTGGAATCTTAGTCTATTTCTGTATTCTTTCTAGATTCAAACAAAATAAAAAAAAGATTCATTTGATACCTTATCTCGAACCCATGTTTGAAAGAAATATTCGATCACGTAGAGTCGACAAATCAAATAGGTTCATTATAAATTCACAGGCGAAAAATGGCAAAAAAGAAAGCATTCACTCCTCTTTTCTATCTTGCATCTATAGTATTTTTGCCTTGGTGGATTTCTCTCTCATTTACTAAAAGTATGGAATCTTGGATTACTAATTGGTCGAATACTGGTCAATCCGAAATTTTTTTGAATGATATTCAAGAAAAAAGTCTTCTAGAAAAGTTCATAGAATTTGAGGAAATCCTCTTTTTCGACGAAATGATCAAGGAATACTCGGAGACACATCTACAAAAGCTTCCTATAGGAATCCACAAAGAAACGATCCAATTAATCAAGATACACAATGAGGATCGTATTCATACAATTTTGCACTTCTCGACAAATATAATCTGTTTTGTTATTCTAAGCGGTTATTCTATTTTAGGTAATGAAGAACTTGTTATTCTTAACTCTTGGGCTCAGGAATTCCTATATAATTTAAGTGATACAGTAAAAGCCTTTTCGATTCTTTTATTAACCGATTTGTGTATCGGATTTCATTCACCACACGGTTGGGAACTGATGATTGGTTCTGTCTACAAAGATTTTGGATTTGTTCATAATGATCAAATTATATCTGGTCTTGTTTCCACTTTTCCAGTTATTCTCGATACTATTTTTAAATATTGGATTTTCCGTTATTTAAATCGTGTATCTCCGTCACTTGTAGTTATTTATCATTCAATAAATGATTGATAAATGATCAACCGATATTAATCTACTTCAATCAGAATTTTGTCTTTGTAGTTCTACATAATATTAAGGATTAAAAACTTCTATCCGGGGGGATTTTCATCCTATCGTATTCCAGTAATAAAACGATTCCAGTAAATAGCAAAATCGTGGATAGGGAACTATACTGGCGACCTACCCAATTTATTGTAGAAATTTTCGGATCAATGATTAGACCATGCAAACTAGAAATACTTTTTCTTGGATAAAGGAACAGATTACTCGATCTATTTCCGTATCGCTCA